TAGGAGGAATCAATGAAAGGACATCAATTCAAATCCTGGATCTTCGAATTGAGAGAGATATTGAGAGAGATCAAGAATTCTCACTATTTCTTAGATTCATGGATCAAATTCGATTCAGTGGGATCTTTCACTCACATTTTTTTCCACCAAGAACGTTTTATGAAACTCTTTGACCCCCGAATTTGGAGTATCCTACTTTCACGTGATTCACGGGGTTCAACAAGCAATCGATATTTCACGATCAAAGGTGTAGTACTGCTTGTAGTAGCGGTCCTTATATCTCGTATTAACAATCGAAAGATGGTCGAAAGAAAAAATCTCTATTTGATGGGGCTTCTTCCTATACCTATTCTTCCTATACCTATGAATTCCATTGGACCCAGAAATGAGACATTGGAAGAATCTTTTTGGTCTTCCAATATCAATAGGTTGATTGTTTCGCTCCTGTATCTTCCAAAAGGGAAAAAGATTTCTGAGAGTTGTTTCATGGATCCGCAAGAGAGTACTTGGGTTCTCCCAATAAATAAAAAGTGTATCATGCCTGAATCTAACCGGAGTTCGCGGTGGTGGAGGAACCGGATCGGAAAAAAGAGGGATTCTAGTTGTAAGATATCTAATGAAACCGTAGCTGGAATTGAGATCTCATTCAAAGAGAAAGATAGTAAATATCTGGAGTTTCTTTTTTTATCCTATACGGATGATCCGATCCGCAAGGACCATGATTGGGAATTGTTTGATCGTCTTTCTCCGAGGAAGAAGCGAAACATAATCAACTTGAATTCGGGACAGCTATTCGAAATCTTAGGGAAAGACTTGATTTGTTATCTCATGTCTGCTTTTCGTGAAAAAAGACCAATTGAAGGGGAGGTTTTCTTCAAACAACAAGGAGCTGAGGCAACTATTCAATCAAATGATATTGAGCATGTTTCCCATCTCTTCTCGAGAAACAAGTGGGGTATTTCTTTGCAAAATTGTGCTCAATTTCATATGTGGCAATTCCGCCAAGATCTCTTCGTTAGTTGGGGGAAGAATCAGCACGAATCGGATTTTTTGAGGAACGTATCGAGAGAGAATTTGATTTGGTTAGACAATGTGTGGTTGGTAAACAAGGATCGGTTTTTTAGCAAGGTACGGAATGTATTGTCAAATATTCAATATGATTCCACAAGATCTATTTTCGTTCAAGTAAGGGATTCTAGCCAATTGAAAGGATCTTCTGATCAATCCATAGATCATTTCGATTCCATTAGAAATGAGGATTCGGAATATCACACATTGATCGATCAAACAGAGATTCAGCAACTAAAAGAAAGATCGATTCTTTTGGATCCTTCCTTTCTTCAAACGGAACGAACAGAGATAGAATCAGATCGATTCCCGAAATGCCTTTTTGGATCTTCCTCAATGTCCCGGCTATTCACGGAACGTGAGAAGCAGATGAATGATCATCTGCTTCCGGAAGAAATCGAAGAATTTCTTGGGAATCCTACAAGATCAATTCGTTCTTTTTTCTCTGACAGATGGTCAGAACTTCATCTGGGTTCGAATCCTACTGAGAGGTCCACTAGAGATCAGAAATTTTTGAAGAAAAAACAAGATGTTTCTTTTGTCCCTTCCAGGCGATCGGAAAATAAAGAAATGGTTGATATATTCAAGATAATTACGTATTTACAAAATACCGCCTCAATTCATCCTATTTCATCAGATCCGGGATGTGATATGGTTCCGAAGGATGAACCGGATATGGACAGTTCCAATAAGATTTCATTCTTGAAAAAAAATCCATTTTTTGATTTATTTCATCTATTCCATGACCGGAACAAAGGGGGATACACGTTACACCACGATTTTGAATCAGAAGAGAGATTTCAAGAAATGGCAGATCTATTCACTCTATCAATAACCGAGCCGGATCTGGTGTATCATAGGGGATTTGCCTTTTCTATTGATTCCTACGGGTTGGATCAAAAAAAATTCTTGAATGAGGTATTCAACTCCAGAGATGAATCGAAAAAGAAATCTTTATTGGTTCTACCTCCTCTTTTTTATGAAGAGAATGAATCTTTTTATCGAAGGATCAGAAAAAAATCGGTCCGGATCTACTGCGGGAATGATTTGGAAGATCCAAAACTAAAAACAGCGGTATTTGCTAGCAACAACATAATGGAGGCAGTCAATCAATATAGATTGATCCGAAATCTGATTCAAATCCAATATAGCACCTATGGGTACATAAGAAATGTATCGAATCGATTCTTTTTAATGAATAGATCCGATCGCAACTTCGAATATGGAATTCAAAGGGATCGAATAGGAAATGATACTCTGAATCATATAACTATAATGAAATATACGATCAACCAACATTTATCGAATTTGAAAAAGAGTCAGAAGAAATGGTTTGATCCTCTTATTTCTCGAACCGAGAGATCCATGAATCGGGATCCTGATGCATATAGATACAAATGTTCCAATGGGAGCAAGAATTTCCAGGAACATT